TTTTCGAACCATTTGAATCACTACTTGATTCAAATGGTTCGAAAAAACTTGCACAAACCTTCTTTATATAATATACGGGACGATGTTCCTATGTATTCTTCAGGCCCTTTCTTCAATTAGTTGTTAATGTGAATGAACCATAACTATGTAGTCCTATTCCTAATAGATTGACCCCAAAATAGCATATCCAAATTATAAGAAATCCTATAGAAGCCACAATTGCCGAATCCACACCCTGAAAGCTCTGATTTGTTCTACTGTGTAAATAAATCGCGAATATGGTCCAAGTAATAAATGCCCAAGTTTCCTTGGGGTCCCAATTCCAATAAGACCCCCATGCCTCATTAGCCCATACTGCTCCCGAAAGAATACCTATGGTTAAAAAAGTAAACCCTAGACTAATGACACGATAACTACACTGATCTAATTGTTGAGTTAATTGATACTTGTGATAATTTATAAATGAAAGAAAAGAAGTGTTTTGTAAAACGCTTCTTTTTTCATTCACAAAGGAAAATGACCCAATTAATAAATGATTGCTTTTGCGAGGAATATCTAGGTTTTTTCGAAATGTAATGACTAAAAGAGCTACGGATAATAACGATCCACATAAAAGAGCTGCATAACTCAATAACATCATACTTACGTGCATCATTAACCACTGGGATTGTAGAGCAGGTACTAATATTGCAGATTGATGCATTTCGGTTGAAAGACCCGAAGTGGCAAAGCCTTGGGTAAAAATAGCACTTGGCGCGGTTATTGCGCTTAAATAACTTTTCTGGTTCCGTCTTTTAGGAAACATATGAATAATGGAGAAACTCCACGAAAGAAACATTAAAGATTCATATAAATCGCTTAACGGCAAATGTCTCGAATAAATCCAACGAGTAACTAATAATCCTGTTATACAGAAAAAGGTAGCCATCATGGCTTTTTCTGACAAATCAAATAGTACTACGGTTTCATGGATTAATAAGGTCATCAAATGAATCGTAATAACAATTGAAATGATAGAAAAAGAGATGTGAGTTAATATATGTTCTAAAGTGGCAAATATCATAATTTTTTTTTAGGAGGGTATCCCCAATTACGGAATGGAAATCCGGAATTGAATTCATTATAGGATCTATTGTGCCTTTTTTAGAGGATGCCGCCACTCGGACTCGAACCGAGATGCTCTAGCACTGCTTCCTAAGAGCAGCGTGTCTACCAATTTCACCATGGCGGCTTTATCGAAATAATCATAGTCCATATGATGTTCAATCGTCGAGATTGAGGGATTTAATGCAATCTATTTTAGGAAATGTTAGAATCGATGAATGAAGACCCGTTCAAATAAATATTTAAACGCTCAATAATCCTTAGTATTGTGGCAGGGGGTCGTTTTAAATAGCGGGCTTTTCCGTATTCTAAGTTCTTCTGGAATAGTTGGAACTAGACGGTTATGCCCTGAGTCCGGGTATAGAACTAAGAATTTTTTTTTTTTCTCATTTTTTGACGATTCATTAAATGTCTCATTTATCTGATTTGATAGATCCGAAATGAAAAAGATTCCTTTTTCAATGAACAAAATAAAACCATATTTTTTATATATCACAACTTCATCACTACATCCAAAGGATTTCTATAAAAATTTGGATAGTTTGGTATCAAAGATGTATTAATGATTGGGATCTTCATTGTATACATAACATAATTTGTGTGAGGATTTAACAAACCCATTAGGTATTGGACCGGGCATATCGTATAACAAAAGAGTTTCAATCTTTATCGGAATTCTACTGTATGTACTTTAACTTAGAAAACTTAGAAAATCAAATTTAAACTGATAAGATCTCTTTATATATAGATTTGAAATCTAATATTAATAGATAAAATAATTTAGATATTGGATCTAGATATATCGATTGATCGATCCTCCAGCTCAAACATGGGATAGGATCCATTGGGGTTGGATTACGTAACGTAAGATTGACTCATTATTTAGTACATAAATATCGATCTAAATGGGATCCTGGCAGTTTTATTATTTTTTTTTTATCTGTTCGAAACAAGAGGGAGTCCTTGTAGATATGTAGTGATTCAGAGAGCTACAAATCAAAGTTTTAAAATGTATATTTTAATCAATTAGTTTCAATAATCCATTGACTTTGACTATGAATCTTACCCCCGCCTTACTTTGGAACAAAAAAGGGGGCTCTAACCTCGTTCATACTTGTTTCAGATTTTCCAAAAATCTTAATGATGTATAACTATTGGAGATACATAATCCAATAAGCCAATCCCTTCCTAAGAAAAAAAAAAAAAAGTAAGAGTTTTGTTATTGTGAAAAATGAATCGATGGGGAAAGTTACAATCCCCATCTCGCGAATTATAAAAACCAATCAATGAAAGGTGAAACCTTGTATTTTGTGTCTAACTACTTCTTTCTTTTTTTTTTTTTTCAAACAAAAAAGAAATCATTTTTAGAACCTAGTATACAGAATACTTCGTATTCTACATACCACAACAGCTAGTTCTATCTCATATTGATGAGTTCAAAACATTAGTTAATGTGAATTCTTCATCTTATAAATTTAATCATCCAATTCATCGAGTCATGCTGATTCAGATTCAGATCATTCCAAGGCTTTATTACTTGTTTGTCGCACAAAAAAACTTTTTGAATGCCCGGTAGAAATAGATTTAGCTAAAGATAAAGCTTTTGCCGCGGCCTGATATCCCCTTCCTTTCCAAATATTTCTACGAATATGCTTTTTTGACAGAGAAGTACGTTTCTTTGGAACCGCCATTTCAAAATAAAAGGGTCACTCATTTTTATAGTTGGACGTGAAAGACATTTATTGTTCAATTCAAAATAGATTGTTCTTTCTATTAACTATTCATTATCTATCTTTATTCCATAGCCGATACTTATGCTTACTTCATAACATAGAAAAGTATGGATACAGATAGATGAGCATCGCATATGGTATCATTAAGGATAAAAAAAGAAATGAAATAGAAGAAAAAAAAAAAACGATGTGATTTTCAAGGGAATTTTTTTTTTTCACATTTCCATTACATCCAATGTTCGAAGAAAGAATAATTTGTACTGATTGAGGGCTTCATATCTTTATTCAATCTATGTCTACGGGCGGGATCTACTACCGTTGAATCGGATGCCATTGATAAGAATTAAAAAGGTTCCAATTCATATCTCAGTCTATTTAGATAATATATATATATATATATATATTATAAATGTTATCTTTAATAAATCGAAAAGCTTAAGAACCCTTTCCTAATTTAGGAAACCAATAATGAATGTAACCTTTTTCTATTAATTGATCAAGCTCGGAGATAGAGTCCACATAATTTAAATTGAAATTAAATCAAAGTAGTTAATCCGTTAAACAATACATTACTTGATAAAATAAAGGTAATTTGAGTAATTTCTCTTTTTAGTTCTATGCGAAGTGACAAGTATTCTAGGATTTTTCATAAACACATAAACATAAGTTTGTTTTATTGGACTAGAAGCCAATCAATTCCAGAATTTGTTTTAGTTAATGACTCCGAAGAAACTAAAAAAAAACTAGGTTTATTGGATCGAGTTATTGGCAGATTCTACGATACATATCAGAATAAAGTACTTGAAATTTTGGTATCATTCTTTTTCCTTACTATATTGATATAAATATGGATAGAAATCACTGTATCGTATGTATATAGTAGAATAATTGAAAATCTCGTATTTTTTATCTTAATAAATATCTTCGTTAATAACTAGGTAGTAGCTTTTAACTAGTAACTTGATTATTTGAAGAATTGTAACTTCTTCATTTGAATTTTTGGTTTTTTTTTTCAATAGTTTGGAAAGAATCAGAATAATTAAGAATGAAAAATAATATTTGAGTTCTTTTATATCTTGTATATCTTTATTTTATTTTATTTTTTGATTTGATTATTGCTCCTTCCGGAAGAAATAAGGGCTGGTGAATGGGAAACAATTAATAAGAATAAAAAAAGAAAGTTTGATTTTCTTATGGAACATACATATCAATATGCATGGATCATACCTTTCGCTCTACTTCCAGTTACTATGTCAATAGGGTTGGGACTTCTGCTTGTTCCGACCGCAACAAAAAATCTGCGTCGTATGTGGACTTTTCCTAGTGTTTCATTGCTAAGTATAGTTATGGTTTTTTCGTCCGATCTGTCTATTCAACAGATAAATGGCAGTTCTATCTATCAACATCTATGGTCTTGGACCATCAATACTGATTTTTCTTTAGAGTTCGGCTACTTGATCGATCCACTTACTTCTATTATGTCAATACTAATCACTACGGTTGGAATCATGGTTCTTATTTATAGTGACAATTATATGTCTCATGATCAAGGATATTTGAGATTTTTTGCTTATATGAGTTTTTCCAATACTTCCATGTTGGGATTAGTTACTAGTTCCAATTTGATACAAATTCATATTTTTTGGGAACTAGTGGGAATGTGTTCGTATTTATTAATAGGTTTTTGGTTCACACGACCGGCTGCCGCAAATGCTTGTCAAAAAGCGTTTGTAACTAATCGTGTAGGGGATTTTGGGTTATTATTAGGAATCTTAGGCTTTTATTGGATAACAGGAAGTTTCGAATTTCGCGATTTGTTCGAAATCTTCAATAACCTGATCCGTAATAATGGGGTCAACTCTTTATTTGCTACTCTGTGTGCCTCCCTATTATTCGTCGGTGCAGTTGCTAAATCCGCACAATTTCCCCTTCATGTATGGTTACCTGATGCCATGGAGGGGCCTACTCCTATTTCGGCTCTTATCCATGCTGCTACTATGGTAGCAGCAGGCATTTTTCTTGTCGCTCGATTTCTTCCGCTTTTCACAGTCATACCTTACATAATGAATCTCATTTCTTTGATAGGTGTAATAACGGTACTATTAGGAGCTACTTTAGCTCTTGCTCAAAGAGACATTAAGAGAAGTTTAGCCTATTCTACAA